CGATTCGAATATTCTAATGAACGATTCATGAATATGGATGACGAATCGAAAAATTCTATACAATTCTGAAAAACGGAAAGATCCCGCGAGTCTAATCATACCATTCCATTATATTGACAATTTCAAAAAACTGTTCATACTATGATCATAGTATGCGGGCGGTTGGGCAAGTCGGCCCCCATCGTCTAGTGGTTTAGGACATCTCTCTTTCAAGGAGGCAGCGGGGATTCGAATTCCCCTGGGGGTAGGGTACTACGAAAGGAAGTTGATCATGGATTACCAATAAGCCTAAAGTGGATTCTTCCTGGGTCGATGCCCGAGCGGTTAATGGGGACGGACTGTAAATTCGTTGGCAATATGTCTACGCTGGTTCAAATCCAGCTCGGCCCAATAATTCGCCAATCTACCATGAGATGGTATAACCCCCTTGTCCTTCCGAAATACCCCATACGAAATACGAAGATAAAAAAAAGAATCCAATTTTCTGGTAGATCCCTTATTTCCCTGGGATTGTAGTTCAATTGGTCAGAGCACCGCCCTGTCAAGGCGGAAGCTGCGGGTTCGAGCCCCGTCAGTCCCGACAAATACATCCATTAATTTCTCCCTTTCTATGAAAGGATGTCAGGGGGCAGAATTCCATTTCCAAAACAAAGGGGCTTTTTTTCTTTCCTATTTTTCCATTTTTTTGGAAGGTCCCATCGAAGAAATAACAAACCCTAAACATAGTGATATTAGATCTTTTATACCGGCCTCATCTTTATCAAACTTCTTTGTCTTCGTCTTCCAAAAAATCACAAGGAGTTTAGAACTTAACTCTTTTTTTTTCCATTTCACTTTTCTTGTTTGTTTGGGTTTGTAACTATGTGACTAATCGAAGTGGAAGGGCAATCTGATGATACTTCATCAGATGATTGTACAAGGAAGACGTAAGGTACGTTATAGAAAAAAGAAGGGAAACAAATGATAAATAAAGGAATTTTGGATTGATTGGGTCAGGAATCAAAGTTTGGATTCGGTATGGATAAAAGAACTTCCTATGTTATACTATTCAAGTCTCGACGGCGAATTGATTTGATAGCTCAGATATTGTTATTCATGATATTGATTCGATTCAAGATCGTCGAGAGGTAATTCATTCATTGAATTTACAGGCGAAAGGTTTATCATCTCTATGGGATTAAATCCCGAGTTATTGCGAAGTAAAAAAACCGATGAGATTATGGAAGTAAATATTCTTGCATTTATTGCTACTGCACTATTCATTCTAGTTCCTACCGCTTTTCTACTTATCATTTACGTAAAAACAGTCAGTCAAAATGATTAATTCCAATGAATTTTCAAATTTAATTGAATGAAACTTTCCTTCTGAGTTCTTATCAAAAATGGACGAAGTCAAATGAAAAGGATTCCAATTTCGCGTCTTAAATGAAATGAGCGGACTATAATCGGCAGTATTTTATGAATTCGATAGTATGGTAAGAAAGATTCATCTATTTCTTTCTTACCATACTATCTATCTCTTAGTCTATAAAGTTCTACTCTAGAATAAAGATAGAGGCTTCATTTTATATAGATCAATCTACAATATTCTCTTCATATATGTGTATATCAATTCCCTATATTGTATGGAATTGACATAGCACCCAATTCGATTTATTTGCTACATCTACTTGTTCCGATCAATCTGAAATAATCGTCTTAACTCTTATCTTATGATTCGAATTATGATTCGAATTATGATTCGAATTACTAGTTACTAGATTTTTTATGATTTCCAATCTGAACTCGGTAGTTATGGAAAGAATCAATGATTGAAAAACGATATGGGCATATAGGTTACTAAAATCGCGTAGTAATCTTTTTTTTTTAGTATTCCGAAGAAATAATTGATTTAACTATTGACAGGAGGCCCACGGGCACTTCTTCGGATTTCGAAAAGGAAGAGTAAACCTCACCGATTTTTAACGCCCGAACCATGATATGAAATAAGTCGATAAAGCAAAAATCTCCTTTCTAAAATTAGAAACCCAGCGGTAAATGCGCAATATGTGACTCGCCCGAGGCAAGATCTTATTATTGCATAGTCTCTCGTTAGACAACCAATATGTCTATATCATTTCTCATAGAAAGTGCGTATACACTTAGCAAAACGACTTCTTCTTTGAAGAGTAAAGAGGGATCAAAAAAAGGTCCGGTCTTCCTCAGTATCCATCTAATCTATAAGGATCATAAGAGCCCCTTAATTGAAATAGAAAATTTCAGAAGAATTAGATTGGAAAAAATTTCCAATCATCTGGATCCCTTTCCTTTCGAAATACAAACATGGGAATCATTGAAATATTTCTTTGATTGAAAGAGTATGATTCCTATCATACATTACTCCATTGGACTCCAATGGAATTGGAAATTCAGATATTTTGATTTTAAATAGTTCAAAACGCGTTGCGGAACGATCTATAAAACAATTGATACAGTTTGATTCCTCAACTCAATTATTAGT